ATTTTATTCGAAACGCCTTGTGATCTTCAACCAATTCTGCGCTTCAATATAATTTCCAGGAGTAAGCGCTATAGCTTGTTTCCAATACTCCGCGGCTTGATTAAACCAAGCCTCCGCAATTTCAGAATCTCCCTGCCGAATGGCCTGTTCTCCTCGGTCGGAATAGGCGAGTAAATGCCTTCCCTTAGAACCGTACTTGAGAGTTTCCTAACTCATACGGCTCGATAGTCAATTCTTTTGATGTCCCATTTTTTTTTCGAGTTAATCAAAAGAGGTTAATTACATGAGTTTCAAACTTTTTGTTTTATCTTTTCTCCCACCTTCAAAAGAATAAAGCGTAGGTGTTCTACACAATTTTCTGCAAGGTAACTATCTCGGTTTCATATAGAAATTTCTATTTATATAGAATCTTTGAAAAAGACCTTCTCTCATAAGAAAGAAAAGGCTTACTATCTTTGGGATCTGATGCTACACCGCTGCTCAATACTTTAGGGGGTCGACTCCATTACATAAGTGGATTCCTAGCTTTTGTCTCATATTATGACATTAAGTAAGCAGTTCTTATTGTATCGGCAAAAATTTCGCTAATTGATCTTTACGGTGCTTCCTCTATCAATTAGATCCTTTATCCATAGAATAAAGTATCTAGGCATATTTCTTTTTTCATATTTCGATTTCTATGAAGTTTATTTCTTTGCTACAGCTGATAAAAATCGTTGTTTTGGACGATGCCATATGTAGAAAGCCTATTTTTTTTTCTTTTTTTTACTAGTAGATTACTAGTAGATTTTGCTCTTTCTTTCCTTTTTCTTTCTATAGTGTAGATAGTCGCACGTAATGACAGATTACGGCCATATTATTAAAAGCTTGTGGTAAGAAAGGGTTTCGTTCTAATGCCCGAAAATAATATTCCAAAGCTTTTGTGTGTTCTCCATTACTTGTGTGAATAAGGCCTATATTATAGAGTATATAACTTCTATCATAGGGATCGATTTCTAGTCGCATAGCTTCATAATAATTCTGTAAAGCTTCCGCATAATTTCCTTCGGATTGAGCAGACATCCGTTACGGTCGTTATTCGATTCAAAGAATCTCCGTTCCAGAACCGTACGTGAGGTTTTCATCTCATACGGCTCCTCCCTTATGTGCATAATAAGCCTAATACATAGAATCAAAAAGGAGTGAAATATTCTCATTATGAACTGAGCGGGGCTAGTGTTTTTACAAGAAATCTCTAGCCAACCTTCCTGCAAAAGATCGTTTCTTAACATCCAAGATGTTGGTACTAGATAAAAATATAAAAATGTTACGTTAACTCCAACAATTTCTTTGTCCTCAACATCCCTTAATTTCTAGGAATTAGTCACTTCAACAGTCTTCGATGGTTATATGGGTATCCAAAGCACGAATGAGATGGATATTTGTTGTCCCAACCATTCTTCTTAGTCCCGATCCCAATAAGGAAAAGGGGAAATTTAGAGCAAAGTTTTCGTGTTGTTGATTCCTAAGCGTAGTGCTTCTTCCTCTATGCCGCCTAGTGGTACTAGTGGAGCAGTATTAACCTGCAATACATAACCCATAGCCATAGGTGTAACCTTTTCGCTCAATGCTAGAATCGACAATTGAAACATCTGAGGCTGCATTAATCGGGGATACACGACAGAAGGAATGTTTTTTTAGAAACTTCACCTTCAATAAACGTAGAGTTTTTTTCAAATCTTTCTATCCCGGCTAATGTGTCTTTCTCCTAAAACTCGACGCGGTAAATAAAAGAAATCAAATCACACCATCTCTGTAATAAGTAAATGCCTCTTTTTCTCCTGAAGTTGTCGGAATTATTCGTAATAAGATATTGGCTACAATTGTAAAGGTCTTATCAATCAAATTTCCAGTTATCCGGGATCTAGGCATAGGTAGCAATCCATTTTAAAATTTCTTTTAATTACCTCTCGTTAGAAAACGATCCTACAAAAAAAGTAATTATACAGTACGAAATAACATAAAAACAGACTTAACTCATAAAAAAAGATAGACCGCGTGTTCGAGTCGTTCCAATCCCGTTATTTTAGCCGGTATAGATATCAGAAAAAGACGGGAACGTCATCTTCGCAAACAGCAAACATAAATAGATATATATCTTTATTGTTTATTGTTTTTAAGAAAAAGTTTTTCACAAAAAAAAAATTTCTTTATCCCCCTAGCCCCGAAGGAAAAGTCTTTCTTTGATTAAATGATTAAAAGTTTTCTATTTTTTATAGTTTATAGTTAGAATTAATTGTACGTACCGTACCTATCCAACATCTAATCTAATATATATGATACTAAATTCTATATGATAATAAATACAGTTGGAATAATTACATCAATAGTTGCATTGACAGTTATCTTCGTTCTCAAATCGGGATTGACTCGCGATTCACTCGCTTTCGGGGCCATAATCATTATCCTAATCATTATGTAGGAGAGATGGCCGAGTGGTTGAAGGCGTAGCATTGGAACTGCTATGTAGGCTTTTGTTTACCGAGGGTTCGAATCCCTCTCTTTCCGCACCTTCACCTAATTTATCAATGTTACTGAAATGCTATTGACCGCAATATATCAAATCACCTAACAATGGATACCCTTATTTCAAGAGTTCTATCTTTCTTTGATATGGATTCTCTATTCCTAATTTCTGTGGAACAGAAAATACGAGTGGACAAGGAATGAAAATGCCCCTATCATTCTAGGATATATCAATGGGATAAAAATCCCCCAAGAAAACCCATACCTTTTGTCTCTTTACTTAGGTGACAGGGGACAAAATTGTTCGAACCCTTGTTATTTTAGTTAGGTTTAAGTCTGACGAGAATAATATTCTACAACTAACAATTCATTTATTTTCAAGCCAATCCATTTACTATCTATTATGTGATTGACCAATCCTTTATATTGGAATGGGTGAAGAGTCAAATGTTTTGGCAATTCCTCCTGGGGGAATGAATCAAGAGAATTTTGAATCATAACTCTAGATTTTTGTTCATCCTTCGCTGTAATAATATCGCGGGGTTTGCAGCGATAACTTGGTATATCTACTATACGATCATTAACTAAAATATGTCTATGGTTAACTAATTGGCGGGCTCGAGGAATAGTTGACGCCATACCTAATCGAAAAAGGATGTTATCCAAACGCATTTCAAGTAATTGTAGTAAAACCTGACCTGTTGACCCTTTGGCTTTTGCGGCGATACGAACGTATTTAAGCAATTGTCGTTCTGTAAGACCATAATGAAAACGCAATTTTTGTTTTTCTTCTAAACGAATACGATATTGAGATTTTTTACCGGCGCGCGATTGATTTCTAAGATCGCTCCCGGCTCTAGGCCTTTTACTAGTTAGTCCCGGTAAAGCCCCCAGACGGCGTATTTTTTTGAAACGAGGCCCTCGGTAACGTGACATAAAGACTCCTTATTTTCTTTATTTTATTGAAATTTCATAAACCTAAATTAAAACTGAACTAAAGAATAAATATGATAAATGAGGCAAAATCTACTGAAGTATTATACTACAAAAAATACTGATATACTACAAATGAGATGGATTCTATCAATATCCGGACCTTATTGTATATATACAAAGTATACACAAAGAATGTATATAGAATAAAAAAAAAAATAGAAAAAAAAAAGCCAGCTATCGGAATCGAACCGATGACCATCGCATTACAAATGCGATGCTCTAACCTCTGAGCTAAGCGGGCTCACATAACAGAAATTGTACATGCACAGGAATTTAGTAAACTACTGGAACCTTAGCTATTCACTTTTCATTCGTAGTAATTAATAATTAAATTAAATGAATATAGAAAAATGAACTGAATATATAAAAAAAAAAGAAAAGAATTGACCGTTCGAGTATTCAAAATTGCACAATAAAAATGATTCGAAGAAAAACATATAGAATAAATGTGGTATATATGCATCTATATTGAATTATTGAATTGCGGATACAGAAATGATAGAATGATTTCTGATTAGACCAAATTAGGGGTCCAAAATAGATATGAAAGAGGCTAGACAAGAAATCAAATAAAATATTAAAATAAGAGGAAACACTATTCTAGGAATATAGGAATATAGGAATCGGTATCTAATGACTTTAACAGTTCCAGTAGAATAGAATAGAAATGAAAGAAAAAAGGGAATGACATAATAACATAATAATAAGATTTGAATCTCAAAACACAAAAAAAAGAGGGGATATGGCGAAATTGGTAGACGCTACGGACTTAATTGAATTGAGCCTTAGTATGGAAACTTACTAAGTGATAACTTTCAAATTCAGAGAAACCCCGGAAAAAAAAGGGGCAATCCTGAGCCAAATCCTATTTTTCGAAAACAAACAAAGGTTCATAAAGACAGAATAAGAATACAAAAGGATAGGTGCAGAGACTCAATGGAAGTTGTTCTAACAAATAGAGTTGACTGCGTTGCATTAGTCAAGTACAAGTAAGGGAATCCTTCTGCTAAAGTTAAAATTCCAGAAAAAAAGAAAGGTAAAGTAAAGTATAACCCTATGATACATAATACATAGGCATACGTACTGAAATACTATCTCAAATGATTAATGACAACCGACCCAAATCTGTATTTTTTTCTATGTTATATGAAAAATGAAATAATTAATAATTCAAATATCAAATAATAATAAAAAAAAAAAATTGCTTTGATTTGAATCGATTCCAAGTTGACGAAAGGATCGAATATTCATTGATCAGATCATTCACCCCAGAATCTGCTGATTAATTGGACGAGAGTAAAGATAGAGTCCCATTCTACATGTCAATATCGACAACAAAGAAATTTATAGTAAAAGGAAAATCCGTCGACTTTAGAAATCGTGAGGGTTCAAGTCCCTCTATCCCCAAAAAGGGGCCCACCCGACTCCCTAATTGTTTATCTTATTCTCTCTTTTCGTTAACGATTCAAAATTCGTTATCTTTCTCATTTATTTTTCTC